CTTATCAATAGATTTCACACGATTTGACAATAGGATTACTAGTAATCCCTGTCGTTCTCACTAAAGCGCATATCTGTGTGGATATTAATATTAATATATCACCTTTTTCTCTGTTACAATACGACAATTCTAAATGGAAATAGTTTTAATTAAAAAAAATTATTAAGAATATATGTGTGTGTGCTATATGCCTTATTTCTCTGGGATTGTAGTTCAATCGGTCAGAGCACCGCCCTGTCAAGGCGGAAGCTGCGGGTTCGAGCCCCGTCAGTCCCGACCTAGTATCCGATGAGTCCACTGATTCATCTCTTTATTTTCTTTCAAGGGGCGGGGTGAGGAGTGGGATCTAATTCCCAGAGGGTCCTTATTTGTTTCTTTATTTTTCGTTTCTAATTTCTTATTGAGAAAATACAATAATGGCAATTTCAATTACTTCAATCAATTAGTACCGATCGGTGGGGGATAGACATATGTGGATTGCTACAATGGTTGGTAGCACCATATTTAGGATTCCAAGAGATAGTGTACTTTACTTGATTTGTCCGTTTTTTGATTGCTCCTGATCCGTGGAAGGGAATCCAATACCCGTATCACCAGAGCACATACAGAAATTTGGATTCTTTTATTGTACGATACAAAATTCACTTAATTTTAACATAGTTACCTTGAAAAAATTTCAGATTAAAGCTATCCCCCTTCTAGCTCCGATTTTTTATAACCTAAATTACTAATTGGAAACAATCTAAATCTATTTATCAAACTCTACACTTCATTTTTTGTGTCCCAGTACCAATCGAAGGAAAGAAAGGAGCATTTTTATTTTAATAAAAGAAAGATCAAACAAAGAAAAGATCCACACCTCCTCTCTTAGTGAGGGAATGAATAATCTTTTTTTATTCCCATTGAAAGGGAAGGGCCTATCGAAGAAAGAATAAACTAAAAAAAAATAGTGAATTAATTTATCAATTAGATCTTTTCTTCTTCCTTTTTCCATTTCACTTCTACTATTTTGGTTTGTTTGTGACCAATGGAAGTGGAAGGTGGGTCAGATGCTACCTCATTATATGATATGATTCTATTAAAGAAGACGGTAGGTTATAGAAAATAACGAATGGATAAAGAATGCTAAATTCAAGGGGATTCTTGATTGGAGCAGGAATTTCCTTTTTGATTACGTTTTTATTCCTATTCCGTATGGATAAAAGATCTTCCTATGTTATACTATTACATTCTCGACGATGAATAGATTTGATAGCTCAGATATTGTTATTCATGATATTGATCCGATTCAATATCAGCGGGATGTATTCCTCCCGTTGAATTTACACGAGAAAGATTTAGAATCTCTATGGGATTAGATCCCGAGTTATTATGAAGTAAAAAAACGATGAAATTATGGAAGTCAATATTCTCGCATTTATTGCTACTGCACTGTTCATTCTAGTTCCTACTGCTTTTTTACTTATTATTTACGTAAAAACAGTCAGTCAAAATGATTAATTTGATTGAATAAAGCTTTAAGCTTTACTTCTGAGTTCTTATCAATAATGGAAGAAATGTAAAGGGGTTCAAATTCCACGTCTTAAATGAAATGAGCGGATTAAAATCAGCAGTATATGAGATCTGATAGTATGGTAGAAAGAAATATAGGAACCTTTCTACCACACTATTTATTAGTGTATAATTCTACCACACTATCGATTATTATATAAAATTAGAAAGTTTGACAAAGATATATAAGGCTTAATTAATATGGATCACTCTGTACTATGTATATTGATATATACGTAGATACTAAATGACATATTGCAATATACATATAAATAGTACCCCAATTCGAGTTCTTTGCTACATGCATGCTACATCCATTTGATTTGTACCGATTTTGATGAATATGATATAATCGACTGCCCACTTTGACTCTTATGTCTTACGGTTCTAAATTTCTAGTTTATTATTATTTTATTTATTTCTCCAATATGGATCCTGGGATCCGACGAAATAATCAAATCAATGGAAGAAGATATGGTACGGGCATAGAATAGATTATAGAAAATAAACCCAGTCGTCATCTTTTTTTAGCATTCCGAAAAGGAGTAATTGATTTAGATACTTTCAGGTGATTCAAGGAATTCCATGGGAAATTCTTTATATTTGTAAAAAGAGTAGTCCATACCACCTATTTCTATCGCGTGAACCATGATAATTAAGTGAGTCGATACAACATAAAGAATATTTCTAGGAATCTAAAACAAAGGTAAATGCGCAATATGTGAATCGCCCAACGCACGCACGATCTTATTATTTATGCGTAGTACTTCGTTGGACAAACATTATATCGATGTTTTCCTCGGTATAAAGTACGTATCTACATAATAAATAACAGATAGACTTCCTCTTTGAACAGTAAAGCGAGAAACAAATAAAAAAGAGGTTGGTTGCTCCTCATTGTAATATCCATATAGAATTCTATGAAAAGCTAGTTGCATCAAAATAGAATATTTAGGATGAATTCGGTTGGAAAAAATTTCATATCATGTGTATTCCTTTTACTTTCAAAATACGAACATGGGAATCGTTGAAATATTTTTTTATTTAATTTAAAGGTTATTCCTCATCTATTACATTACCTTAACCGGATTCCCTTATAATTTTGAAATGAAGATATTTTTCTTTAAAAACGCTTTGCAGAACAATCTATGAAACTTAAATTATTGATACAGTTTTATTACTCAACTCAAGTAAATTAGTAATGACCCTAGAGTCCACTTCTTCCCCATACTACGAGTGAAAGGGAAAATGTAAAGACTACCATTAAAGCAGCCCAAGCAAGACTTACTATATCCATGTGAATTATGTCTCCTATCTCTATGAATATGAAGAAACTCTTCCATTATTGATCACTAATACTAATGTAATCAATGGCACAGAGTCAAAAAGGCACAGAGTCAAAAAGGGATTCTGAACGAAGGCTATTGATGAACCAATCCAATAACTCCACCTATAACAAGTTCATATATGATTTCTGGTAGAATTTGGAAGCATTAAGTACAAGCAAGATACACAGTTACTTTCTTGTAATTATAGAGGGAATGCTATTAATGGAAAATGGAGGAATAGTAAGACCTATTGTTTTGTTTCTTTTGTTACCCTTCATAATAAAATAAAAAAGCATAACAATATACAATCAAGATAGATCACTATCTATCCCATATCTCTATCTACTGTTTGATCTAATCCTTATGGCCTCCCGAATATTTCACAAAGACACTCGGGAGACTTTCTATTACATTCTTGCTTGGATGTTACCGAATAAAGAAGTTTTTTTTTTCAACTTTTATTCTTTATTTTTATTCTATAAAATCTATATATTCTATAAAATCTATAAAAGAAGCCAATTATTCATCCAATCCTGAATGTCTGAGCACTCATAAATTCTCGCGAGTCTGTATACAAAGCATCTTCCACCCCTTACCACAACTACCAATTCCCCACTCAACTATATAATTTCGGCCATTAGACATTATGGAAGTCTTGATAGCCTAGCCCTTCCTATACAAAAATCCTCCCTGGAATCCCAGGCGCAAAGATTGACAGTCTTTTAACCTCCAACTTCTTAAAATCAAGCGAGTATTGGAAGTTCAAGTCCTTTTCCTCTGCTTATGCTAGGATTCGGCGATTTATATAAGCATAAGCAAGCAAAGGGGTTTCGAGTTTTTTTATTGATCAGGCGACACCCGGATTTGAACTGGGGAAAAAGGATTTGCAGTCCCCCGCCTTACCACTCGGCCATGCCGCCAAAATTCTAAAAATAACTGGAAATATTCCTTTTTGGGTAGGTTATTACTTAATCCCCTTTCCTTTTTTTATTGTATTTGCATCTTGAATCCCATTTTCCTTATTTCTTTCCCAATAAACCTAAACGAAAAAAAATCCTTCCTTTTTTGATTGGAGCCGGATCCTTCTATTAATTGTATAGTATATCAAAACACACACCGCCTAAAACCCTCCCGTTTTCTATTGAAAGAAAAAATTTTTGAGTCACACAATAAACAATAAAAAATTCAACACAAATAAAACGGGACCCATTAACTTATTGGCTGTTAATTCATGAAAAGTTCTTGGATCCTCATTTTTGTTTCCTTAATGGCATAAGAAAATGCAATTGATACACAACTAATCAGTATCAATAAAAAAAAATGAATCCTTTTCAATTTCAAGTATAACAACAATTATGTGTATATGTAAACCCCCGAACAGAAATCGTTACACAGATCTACCTAATCCGGGATCTTATTTATATATGATATTCCCCCAGGGAATTAAGTTAATTAGCGCGCTTCAATTTTCAATTGAATATTATTGAATAGCAAATAGAAATTATGATATAGTAATAGTACGGCCCACGTTACCCTACCCCAAGTCGAACTGGGATAAGCGATATGCAGATGGTCTTCGTGTGCTTAATAAATACAACCCCTTATTGTGCACTTCAATCGTATTCCACGAATTCGACTAACAAATGGGTAAAAAAGCCTCTCTTTTCTGCGAATCATTTTTGAACAACTGAATCCGCGAAAAAAGTTAAGCCCTAAAAAAAAAAAGGTAAACTCTATAAGGTTCCTTTCTGTCTTTATCTCATTCATAGAGAACAGATCAAATACTGAATCCATTTACTTTATCTGGTACCTAATCAGCAGATCCTAATATCATAAGGTAGAAATTGGATCACTTTTGATATTCTATATAAGACTCCATAAGTTTAAGCGTCATAATTTTGTTTCCAGGAATGTTTTATTAATTCATTTCAATTTGTATCTGTTGCAAACAAATCTTATTTTAAGTAGAAAAATCTCTTTATTTCTCCGCTCATACGTATTTCATACATTCCATCTATGATATGTAGTTGGGTAAAATTTCATGTGATTCAGTAAACAGAATATGATTCCATCATTGCTAGATCAATCCACATCATTACTAGATCGGTCCATATGGTTCGA